AACAAGCAGAAACACTTTTTTGATTATGGATCTACTACCAGAAATTCAATGCGTAATCTCAGCATTCAATGTGTATTCCTGAATAATCTCATTTTTCAATTATTCAACCATTTCATTTTACCAAGCTCAACGTTAGCCAGATTAGTCAACATTTATATGTTTCGATGCAACAACAAGATGTTATTTGTAATAAGTAGTTTTATTGGTTGGTTAATTGGTCACATTTTCTTCATGAAATGGGTCGGATTGGTATTATTCTGGATACGGCAAAATCGATCTATTACTATTAGATCGAATAAGTACATTAGATCTAATAAGTACCTTGTGTCACAATTGACAAATTCTATGGCTCGAATCTTTAGTATTCTCTTATTTATCACCTGTGTCTACTATTTAGGAAGAATACCATCGCCTATTGTCACTAAAAAATGGAAAGAAACCTCCGAAACGGAAGAAGTGGAGGAAAGTGAGGAAGAAACAAATGTAGAAATAGAAACCACTTCTGAAACGAAGGGGACTAAACAGGAACAAGAGGCATCTACCGAAGATGACCCTTCCCTTTTTTCGGAAGAACAGGAGGATCCGGAAAAAATAGATGGGGTTCAAAGTCCAGAAAATCGGAGGTTGGAAATACTTAAGGAAAAAGGAGAAGATAAAAACCTCTTCTGGTTTGAAAAACCTCTTGTGACTCTTCTTTTCGACTATAAACAATGGAATCGCCCATTGCGATATATAAAAAATAATTGTTTTGATCAAGCTGTAAGAAATGAAATGTCACAATCTTTTTTTCATACATGTACAAGTGATGGAAAACAAATAATATCGTTTACATATCCACCTAGTTTGTCGACTTTTTTGGAAATGATACAAAGAAAAATTTCTTTGTGTACGACAGAAAAACTATCCCCAGAGGATGTGTATAATCATTGGGTTTATACCAATAAACAAAAAAGGATTAACTTGAGCAATGAGTTCATAAATCGAATAGAAGCTCTGGAGAAGGGATCTCTTGCTCTGGATGTGCTCGAAAAAAGGACCAGATTGTGCAATAATGAAAATGAACAAGAATGCTTACCTAAAATATATGATCCTTTTTTGAACGGACCATATCGTGGAACAATCAAAAGCGTGTATTCACGTTCAATCATGAATGATTCAATCACTTCAACAGAAGATTTTATGGTTTGCATAAATAAGATTCATGATATTTTTACTACCGATTCCCGAGAATTTGAACATAAAGTGGATTCATTTAATGGAGAATCATTATCGACAGACATTAGTCATTCCTTGACCTCAATAAGTCAATTCGCTAGAGAAGCAACACCTAGTTTGAATTTGAAAAGACTTGCTTTATTGGGCCAACAAAAAAGACTTGATTCAGAAAATCAAACGAAATCTTTGAAATTTCTATCCGATGTAGTTACAACTGATCCAAATGATCAAACTGTTCGAAATAAATCTATTGGAATAGAAGAAATCGGTAAAAGGGTTCCTCGATGGTCATACAAATTGACCAATAATTTGGAAGAGGAGGAAGAAAATGAAGAAGAATCGATGGAAAATCAGAAGATTCGATCAAGAAAAGCCAAACGTGTGGTAGTTTATACTGAAAACGATGAAAATAGCAATACTCCTACCAGTACCAATATTGATACTGACCAAACAGAGGAGGTGGCTTTGATACGCTACTCACGACAATCGGATTTTTGTCGGGATCTAATCAAAAGATCTATGCGTGCTCAAAGACGTAAAACAGTTACTTGGAAAATATTTCAAGCAAACGCGCATTCCCCACTTTTTTTGGACAGAATAGACAAAACATTTTTTTTTTCTTTTGATATCTCCAGAATGATGAACCTCTTTTTTATTTTTAGGAACTGGGTGGGTAAAGGTCCGGAATTTAAAACTTCGGATTTTAAGGAGGAAAAGGCAAAAGAAAAAAAAAAAGACGAGAAAAAAGGGGAGAATGAACGGATGGCAATAGCAGAAACTTGGGATACTATTCCTTTTGCTCAAGTAATAAGAGGTTCTCTGTTAGTAACCCAATCGATTCTTCGAAAATACATCGTATTGCCTTCATTGATAATAGCTAAAAATCTCGGCCGGATGTTATTATTTCAATTCCCCGATTGGGACGGGGATTGGAGGGATTGGAATAGAGAAATACACGTTAGATGCACCTATAATGGTGTTCAATTATCAGAAACAGAATTTCCGAAAAACTGGCTAACAGACGGTATTCAGATAAAGATCCTATTTCCTTTCTGTCTGAAACCTTGGCATAGATCTAAGCTACGACCACATCATGGAGATTCAATGAAGAAGAAAGGAAAAAAAAAGAATTTTTGTTTTTTAACAGTTTGGGGAATGGAAACTGAATTACCGTTTGGTTATCCCCGAAAAGGGCCTTCCTTTTTTAAACCCATTTTTAAAGAACTCGAAAAAAAAATTCGAAAAGCGAAAAAGAAATTTCTAGTTCTAAGAGCTTTTAAAAAAAGAACAAAACGAAAGATCTTAAAAGAAAAAATAAGATGGATTCTAAAAAATTTTCCATTTCTAAAAAGAATAATAGAAGAATTTGAGAAAGTGAATCCCATTTTCTTATTTGGATTGAGGAAAGTATATGAACCGAATAAAAATGGAAAAGATTCCATAATCAGTAATAAGATTAACCATGAATCAATCATTCGAATTCGATCTGTGGACTGGACAAATTATTCACTGACAGAAAAAAAAATGAAGGATCTGGCTGATAAGACAACCACAATCAGAAATCAAATAGAAAAAATGAAAAAAGACAAGAGAAAAATATTTCTAACTCCAGATAGAAATATTAGTACTAGCGAAACACGTTGTGATGATAAGAGAGCACAGAAACATATTTGGCAGATATCAAAAAGAAGAAGTGCCCGATTAATACGTAACTGGCACTATTTTATGAAATCTTTCATTGAAAGGATATACATAGAAATTTTTTTCTGGATCATTAATATTCTCAAAATCAATGCCCAGCTTTTTCTTGAATCAAGAAAAAAAATTCTCAATAAAAACATTTCCAATTATGAAAGAAATACAGAAGGAATTGATGAAACAAATCAAAATGCAATTCACTTTATTTCAACTATAAAAAAGTTGCTCTCTAATATCTCTAATATTAGTAATAAGAAATCACAGATTTCGTGTGACTTATCTTTCTTATCCCAAGCATATGTATTTTATAATTTATCACAAACCCAAGTTCTTAATAAGTATCACTTGGGATCTGTACTTCAATATTGTGGAACAGATCTTTTTCTTAAGGATAGAATAAAAGACCATTTTTGGACACGAAGAATATTTGATGCCAAATCAAGGCCTAAGAAACTTACGAATTCTGGAATGAATGAATGGAAAAATTGGTTAAGGGATCATTATCAATACAATTTATCCCAAACTAAATGGTCTAGATTAGTATCGCAAAAATGGCGAAATATAGTCAATCAGCGTTGTACGATTCCAAATAAAGACTCAAAAAAAGATTCATATGAAAAAGAAAAAGACCAATTCATTCATTTCGAGAAACGAAAGAATTATGTAGTGAATTCATTGTCAAGTCAAAAAGATCAATTTCAAAAACACTACAGATATGATCTATTCTCACATGAATATATTCATTATGAGGGCAGGAGGGACTCATATATTGATAGATCCCCATTACACGGGGACCGAAAGATTCCATATAATTACAACACACCTAAACCCGAATCATTTTATATACCAGGGAGTATAACTATTAGTGATTATCTAGGAGAAGAATCTATTATTGATACGGGGAAAAATCCGTATAGAAAATATTTGGAGTGGAGAATTCTCGATTTTTGTCGTACGAAAAATATCGATATTGAGGTCTGGACTGATATAGATACTGGAACCAACATTAATAAAAATACTAAAACAGGAACTAATTATTATCAAATAATTGATAAAAAAGATCTTTTTGATATCACAATTCATCAAGAAATCAACCCATCCAATCAAAAAAACTTTTTTGATTGGATGGGAATGAATGAAGAAATGCCATATTGTCCCATATCGAATCTGGAACCTTGGTTCTTCTCAGAATTTGTGCTACTTTATGATGCATATAAGATTAAACCATGGATTATACCAATCAAATTACTTCTTTTCAATTTCAATGAAAATGAAAACATTAGTGAAAATAAAAACATCAATGGAAATCAAAAAAAGGATCTTCGTATATCATCATCTAATCAAAAAGAATATCTTGAGTTAGAGAATCGAAATCAAGAAGAAAAAGAACAGCTGGACCGAGGGAATCTTGGATCATATCCAAGAAACCAACAAAAAGATCTTGAAAAAGGTTACGCGAAATTAAACATTAAAAAACATGGAAAGAAAATACAATCCAAGAGCAAGAAGGAAGCGGAACTAGATTTCTTCCTGAAAAGATATTTGCTTTTTCAATTGAGATGGAATAATCTTGTGAGTCAAAGAATTATCAATAATATCAAGGTATATTGTCTCCTGCTTAGACTGATAAATCCAAGGGAAATTGCTATATCCTCTATTCAAAAAGGGGAAGTGCGCCTGGGTATAATGCTGAGTCATAAGGATCTAACTTTTACAGAATTGATAAAAAGAGGAATATTGATTATCGAACCGCTTCGTCTGTCTACAAAATGGGATGGACAATGTATTATGTATCAAACCATAGGTATTTCATTGGTCCATAAGAATAAGCACCAAACTAATCGAAGATGCCGAGAGAAAAAACATGTTGATGAGAATTATTTCGATAAATCCATTTCACAACATGGAAAAATACTTGTGGATGGAGACAAAAATCATTATGATTTGTTTGTTCCTGAAAATATTCCATCTACTAGACGTCGTAGAGAATTGAGAATTGTAATTTGTTTTAATTCCGAGAATGGGCATGTTGTGGATGGAAATCCAGTATTTTCCAATGAAAACAACGTAAAAAACTGTAGGCAATTTTTGGATGAGGACAAAAATATTGATACAGATATAAATAAATTCATCCAATTCAAGTTGTTTCTTTGGCCCAATTATCGATTAGAGGATTTAGCTTGTATGAATCGCTACTGGTTTGATACCAATAATGGCAGTCGTTTCAGTATGTCAAGGATACATATGTATCCGCGATTCAGAGTTAGTTGATGGTACATTTCCTATATCACATGTCATATCCAGTATATAAAGGAGATGTACATGTACGTTTGGTACATTACATTCTGATACACGATACTGATGTAGATCTAGGAATGAATCGACAGAATTTTCTTAGGTCCAAATCATTTCCTTTTGTGGGTGCAGAAATGTAGATTATTTTTTTGATTCTGTGTACCAGATCGAAACGAGCTGGCATTATTATTATTCCTGATCGTTAAAATCCATTTCTGTGGAAAAGAAAGAAAAAAAGAGAGAAGAATTCTTTTTATGGTAAAAAATTCATTCATCTCCGTTATTCTGCAAGAAGAAAAAGAAAAAAACAAAGGGTCTGTTGAATTTCAAATATTCAATTTCACCAATAAGATACGGAGACTTACTTCCCATTTGGAATTGCACAGAAAAGACTATTTATCTCAGAGAGGTCTGCGGAAAATTCTGGGAAAACGTCAACGGCTACTGGCTTATTTGTCAAAGAAAAATAGAGTACGTTATAAAGAATTAATTGGCCAGTTGGATATTCGGGAACCAAAAACTCGTTGATTTGAAGATTCGTTTGAATTTGAATTATTTGGTTTATTAGATCTTGAATTTTTATGAACCTCGTTTTGTTTTCAGCAATTCATGTAATAATGAATCGGGGAAGAAAACATATGACTGTACCGGCTACAAGAAAAAATTTCCTGATAGTCAATATGGGTCCTCACCACCCATCAATGCATGGTGTTCTTCGACTCATTGTTACTCTAGATGGTGAAGATGTTATTGACTGTGAACCCGTATTGGGTTATTTACACAGAGGGATGGAAAAAATTGCGGAAAACCGAACAATTATACAGTATTTACCTTATGTAACGCGTTGGGATTATTTAGCTACTATGTTCACAGAGGCAATAACGGTAAATGCACCAGAACAATTTGGAAATATTCAAGTACCTAAAAGAGCCAGCTATATCAGAGTCATTATGCTGGAGTTGAGTCGTATAGCTTCTCATTTGTTATGGCTTGGTCCTTTTATGGCGGACATCGGTGCACAGACTCCTTTCTTCTATATCTTCAGAGAGAGGGAATTGCTGTATGATCTATTCGAAGCTGCCACAGGGATGCGAATGATGCATAATTATTTTCGTATCGGGGGAGTAGCTGCTGATCTACCTTATGGCTGGATAGAGAAATGTTTCGATTTCTGCGATTATTTTTTAACAGGAATTGTTGAATATCAAAAGCTTATTACCTGGAATCCCATTTTTTTGGAACGAGTTGAAGGAGTGGGCATTATTGGTGGAGAGGAAGCAATAAATTGGGGTTTATCAGGCCCAATGCTACGAGCTTCCGGAATCCCATGGGATCTTCGTAAAGTTGATCATTATGAGTGTTACAATGAATTCGATTGGCAAGTCCAGTGGCAAAAAGAAGGAGACTCATTAGCTCGTTATTTAGTACGAATCAGTGAAATGGCGGAATCCATCAAAATTATTCAACAGGCTCTGGAAGGAATTCCGGGAGGGCCCTATGAAAATTTGGAAGTACGGCGCTTTGATAAAGCAAGGGATTCCGAATGGAATGATTTTGAATATCGATTCATTAGTAAAAAGCCTTCTCCCACCTTTGAATTGTCAAAACAAGAACTTTATGTGAGAGTAGAAGCTCCAAAGGGAGAATTAGGAATTTTTTTGATAGGAGATCATAGTGTTTTTCCCTGGAGGTGGAAAATTCGTCCACCAGGTTTCATCAATTTGCAAATTCTACCTCAGCTAGTTAAAAGAATGAAATTGGCTGATATCATGACGATACTAGGTAGTATAGATATCATTATGGGAGAAGTTGATCGTTGAAATGATAATTGATACGACAGAAGTACAAGCTATCAATTCTTTTTCCAGACCGGAATCCTTAAAGGAGGTCTATAGCCTCCTATGGCTGCTTGTACCTATTTTTACTCCCGTATTGGGAATCGCATTAGGTGTACTCGTAATTGTTTGGTTAGAAAGAGAAATATCCGCAGCGATACAACAACGTATTGGGCCCGAATATGCCGGTTCCTTGGGAATTCTTCAAGCTCTAGCAGATGGGACCAAACTGCTTTTCAAAGAGGATCTTCTACCATTTAGAGGAGATATTCATTTATTCAGTATTGGGCCATCTATAGCAGTCATATCCATTTTAATAAGTTATTCGGTAATTCCTTTTGGCTATCGTCTTATTCTAGCCGATCTCAGTATCGGTGTTTTTTTATGGATCGCTATTTCAAGTATTGCTCCTATTGGACTCCTTATGTCAGGATATGGATCGAATAATAAATATTCCTTTTCAGGTGGTCTACGAGCTGCTGCTCAATCTATTAGTTATGAAATACCATTAACTCCATGTGTGTTATCAATATCTCTACGTGTGATTCGTAGAACATGAACCCTTACTCCTTCTCCTTTCCTATAAAGAAAGGAACGAGGTTGAATGTCTTGAATAGATATCCTTATTTTTTTTTATTCATCATTCGGGTCGATGAGTTAAACCAGATAGTTATATGAGTGAAACAAAACAGCTTGTGAATTCGCAGTAAGAAGATTGATTCTCATTCCCTCTGTACCAGAGTAAGGTGGAAGTAAACAATAAGCAGTTTCCACTGCTTACCCCAAGATTGGTTGATTAGTCATCATGGCTTGAAGCGGGTGCAAAAGATCAACTGTATGGAGTTCATACTATTGTATGTATTACCATACGGGGGATCAATCCAAAATGAGTGGACGGTTAGGAACACCAAGGTACACAAAGGATTAGTAATGGAGATAATGTAAGGTATCCAAGGGGATATTTCTGCATAAAAGGAATCATAATGGGGGCTTTAAGTTGGTAGAAATGATCAAGCAGTACTTCCCCACGATTCCGATCCAGAGTACGCTCTTATCCACTGATTAAAGAAATGACTATCAGGAACGAAGTAATCCTTTTTTTTTGAATCCCCCCTTCTGAGGGAGAAAGAAGAACGGGGAACGAAAGAAATGGAATACAATAGGAAAACTAACTGAATAATAAGAGATCTTTGTTTTTCCTTTCCCCATTCCATCCATATTCATACCGATAGAATTCTTATCATGATTCATGAACTTGTGTAGCGTCTAATTATTTTTCGTATCGAAAGATATGCGTCGAAATACCCTATTGATACAACGAGTATTTTATTGAAGGATTAAGTTATTACTAAACAAAGATCCCATTTTATTTTATATAAAATAAAGGATGAGATAAATTCAGAAGCACTTTTGATTTTATTTGCTATTTTAGCAGACAGAATTTCATTGGTCTAATTCGGGACTCCCCGATGCATCTTTACTCTATCTACCCTACAAAAAAGCGAAGGTAATAAGAAAGCAGTCCTTAGATTTATTTGTGGCCTTCGAGGAGCCGTATGAAGCTGAGGTCTCATGTACGGTTCTGGAATAGCGATGGGAACAGTGATGTTATAATCGACTATGATTATCTAACAGTTCAAGTACAGTTGATATAGTTGAGGCACAGTCAAAATATGGGTTTTGGGGATGGAATCTGTGGCGTCAACCCATAGGATTCATAGTTTTTCTAATTTCTTCCCTAGCGGAATGCGAGAGATTACCCTTTGATTTACCAGAAGCAGAGGAAGAATTAGTAGCAGGTTATCAAACCGAATATTCAGGTATCAAATTTGGTTTATTTTACGTTGCTTCTTACCTAAATTTACTAGTTTCTTCATTATTTGTAACAGTTCTTTACTTGGGCGGGTGGAATCTCTCTATTCCGTACATATTCATTCCTGAACTTTTGGGAAGAAATAAAACGGGTGGAGTCTTTGAAATGACGATTGGTATCCTTATTACATTAGCTAAAGCTTATTTGTTTCTGTTCATTCCTATCACAACAAGATGGACTTTACCTAGGATGAGAATGGACCAACTATTAAATCTTGGATGGAAATTTCTTTTACCTATTTCCTTAGGTAATCTATTATTGACAACTTCTTCCCAATTGGTTTCATTGTAACAGAATACGATATTCTGGATTCATAATCTCTCTCAAGCAAGAGAAAGAAACATCAAATTATTCATGGATATCCACAAAATGTTCCCTCTGGTGACTGGGTTCATGAATTATGGTCAACAAACGGTACGAGCTGCAAGGTACATTGGTCAAAGTTTCATGATTACCTTATCCCACGCGAATCGTTTACCTGTAACTATTCAATATCCTTATGAAAAATCGATCACATCAGATCGTTTCCGTGGTCGAATCCACTTTGAATTTGATAAATGCATTGCTTGTGAAGTATGTGTTCGTGTATGCCCCATAGACCTACCCGTTGTTGATTGGAGATTGGAAACAGATATTAGAAAGAAACGGTTGCTTAATTATAGTATTGATTTTGGAATCTGTATATTTTGTGGTAACTGCGTCGAATATTGTCCAACAAACTGTTTATCAATGACTGAAGAATATGAACTCTCCACTTATGATCGTCATGAATTGAATTATAATCAAATTGCTTTGGGTCGGTTACCAATGTCAGTAATTGGAGATTACACAATTCGAACAATTAGGAATTCGACTCAAATAAAAATAGCCACGGATAACCCCCTTGATTCAAGAACGATTACAAATTACTAAGATTCCGTTTTGATCTAAAGGAGTGAAGTTTCTTTTTGGTTGGTTAGTAACTACAAAAGATAACTATTGATTGGTGAGAATCACGACTTGATTTGAATTTCAAATAGATTGATTCGTATATCTGTGATGATTTCGAAATATACAATTCTGAACTACTCTTTCGGATACGGAAACGGGATTGGTCCAATAACTGTATCCACATCAATCCACACGAGGATTCCATTCAATTAGGAACGTATCATATACAAGAAAAAAAAAAAGAAAGATAGGGTAACCTCTTTTTTTTTCTGGACCAGTCAGAAAGGTCATGAAATATTTCAACTTATTTATCTCTTACTTTAATATAATGGATTTACCTGGACCAATACACGATATTCTTTTAGTATTTCTGGGATCAGGTCTTATATTAGGAGGCCTAGGAGTAGTATTACTTACTAATCCAATTTATTCTGCCTTTTCACTGGGATTGGTTCTTTTTTGTATATCCTTATTCTATATTCCATCTAACTCCTATTTTGTGGCTGCTGCACAACTCCTTATTTACGTGGGAGCCATAAATGTCTTAATCGTATTTGCCGTGATGTTCATGAATGGTTCAGAATATTCCAATGATTTATATCTTTGGACAATTGGAGATGGAGTCACTTCACTGGTTTGTACAAGTATTCTTTTTTCACTAATTACTACTATCTCAGATACGTCATGGTACGGGATTATTTGGACTACAAGATCAAACCAGATTACCGAACAGGACCTTACAAGTAACGTTCAACAAATTGGAATTCATTTATCAACAGATTTTTATCTTCCATTTGAACTCATTTCTATAATTCTTTTAGTTGCCTTGATAGGTGCAATTGCCATGGCTCGTCAGTAATAAATACTGAAAAATTCAAAATCAAATAAAATCAATAAGGTTTTGCTTTTTTTGTTCTGTGTTATTATTATCACACCCATTTCCCTTCAGTTCCATTTTCTTTCATATTCTATTTTCTTTTCATATATTCAATTGACAGGGTTTGAGTTTTAGTTTGATATACTAATACCTTCCTTTGTTCCGTACTTGTTATATTCTAGTCAATCAAATCGGTTAAATTGTATTGTTGTTCATATTGAAATCAATGGAGATTGATGAGGAGTTGGTCAATGATGACCGAATATGTACTTATTTTGAGTGCCTATTTATTTTCTATCGGTATTTATGGATTGACCACAAGCCGAAACATGGTTCGAGCACTTATGTGTCTTGAGCTTATACTGAATGCGGTTAATATAAACCTCGTAACATTTTCTGATTTATTTGATAGTCGCCAATTAAAAGGAGACATTTTTTCGGTCTTTGTTATAGCTATTGCAGCCGCTGAAGCAGCTATTGGACCAGCTATTGTTTCGTCGATCCATCGTAACAGAAAATCGACTTGTATCAATCAATCCAATTTGTTGAATAAATAGTCGCATGATATAAATAAAGACAGATATATATAAATGATATATACCAATTAGAATTAGCATGTATAACTCGTATGACCTTGTTTGCTGAAAGGTAAGAAATCAAAGCATCGTGGACCTCTCTCATGAACAGATACAGAAACTGGATTGATTATGAAAAAAAAAAATTCCGATAAACCACCGATTCGTCTGGTGTCTACAATATATACATATACGGCAGTTACTACTTATTTTACCAGATCGAAAATAGATAACGTTCAAAAAATTTATAGATCCAATGTCACATTCAGTAAAGATTTATGATACATGTATAGGGTGTACTCAATGTGTACGAGCCTGCCCCACAGATGTGTTGGAAATGATACCTTGGGACGGATGTAAAGCTAAGCAAATTGCTTCTGCTCCAAGAACGGAGGACTGTGTAGGTTGTAAGAGATGTGAATCTGCTTGTCCAACAGATTTCTTGAGTGTCCGGGTTTATTTATGGCATGAGACAACTCGCAGCATGGGTCTAGCTTATTGATACGTTTCAGAAAATTCCACTTGAATCCATTTGAATCCATTTGATTACTCTTTACCGACAAAAACTCGCACTCGATAAAATAAAATAGATTATTCCGAGTGCGGGTTTTTCTGGTCAAAGTCTATCTTGTCTTTACCACGAGTTATTTTCCTTGGTTAACAATAATTGTTGTTTTGCCAATATCCGCGGGTTTGTCAATTTTCTTTCTCCCCCATAGAGGAAATAAGGTAGTTCGGTGGTATACTATTTGTATCTGCTTATTAGAACTCCTTCTAACGACCTATGCATTCTGTTACCATTTCCAATCGGACGATCGATTAATTCAATTGGAGGAGGATTCTAAATGGATAAACATTTTTGATTTTCACTGGAGACCGGGAATTGATGGACTTTCCATAGGACCCATTTTACTGACAGGATTCATCACCACTTTAGCTACTTTAGCGGCTCGGCCAGTTACTCGAGATTCGCGATTGTTCCATTTCTTAATGTTAGCAATGTACAGCGGCCAAATAGGATTATTTTCTTCTCGAGATCTTTTACTTTTTTTCATCATGTGGGAGTTAGAATTAATTCCTGTTTACCTACTTCTATCCATGTGGGGGGGTAAGAAACGTATGTACTCAGCTACAAAGTTTATTTTGTACACTGCAGGAGGTTCCATTTTTCTCTTAATGGGAGTTCCAGGTATGGGTTTATATGGTTCCAATGAACCAACATTAAATTTTGAAACATCAGCTAATCAATCGTATCCCGCGACATTAGAAATAATATTCTATTTTGGTTTCCTTATTGCTTATGCTGTCAAATCACCGATTATACCCCTACATACATGGTTACCAGATACCCACGGAGAAGCACATTACAGTACATGTATGCTTCTAGCTGGAATCTTATTAAAAATGGGAGCATATGGGTTGATTCGGATCAATATGGAATTATTACCCCATGCACATTCTATATTTTCTCCCTGGTTGACGGTAGTGGGAACCATGCAAATAATCTATGCAGCTTCAACTTCTCCCGGCCAACGCAATTTAAAAAAGAGAATAGCCTATTCCTCCGTATCTCATATGGGTTTCACAATTATAGGAATTGGTTCCATAACCGATACGGGACTCAATGGGGCCATTTTACAAATAATCTCTCATGGATTTATTGGTGCTGCACTTTTTTTCTTGGCAGGAACAAGTTACGATAGAATACGTCTTGTTTATCTCAATGAAATGGGAGGAATAGCTATCCAAATGCCAAAAATATTTACCATGTTCAGTAGCTTCTCGATGGCTTCTCTTGCATTGCCAGGAATGAGTGGTTTTGTTGCAGAATCGGTAGTATTTTTTGGCATAATTACCAGCCAAAAATTTTTAATGCCAAAAATACTAATTACTTTTGTAATGGGAATTGGAATGATATTAACTCCTATTTATTCATTATCTATGTTACGCCAGATATTCTATGGATATAAGCTGTTTAATGTTTCAAACTTGGATTTTGCGGATTCCGGACCGCGAGAACTATTTGTTTCGATCTGTATCTTTCTACCCGTAATAGGTATTGGTATTTATCCTGATTTCGTTCTCTCGCTATCAGGTGACAAGGTGGAAGCTATTCTATCTAACTACTTTTAGAATTATAAATAGTTTTCATCAATAAGACAGAAACTCAAGTCAAATAATCCTTTGATTTCAAAAATCGTTCACTGTACAATGCAAAAACAAAAGAGAAAATGAAGTGAATTGGTCAGATACATCTCGATTTTTTGAGAACCATTTAATATAAACGGTTCTCAAAAAATCGCACAAAGTTTTGTTCTATATATATGATATAGAACGATGTTCCTATGTATTTCAGTCCATTTTTTCAATTAGAAGTTAATGTGAATGAACCGTAACTATGTAGACCTATTCCTAATAGATTGACCCCAAAATAGCATGTCCAAATTATAAGAAATCCCATGGAAGCCACAATTGCCGAATTCACACCTTGCAAACTCCGATTTGTTCTAGTATGTAAATAAATCGCGAATATGGTCCAAGTAATAAATGCCCAAGTTTCCTTGGGGTCCCAATTCCAATAAGATCCCCAGGCCTCATTAGCCCATACTGCTCCCGAAAGAATACCTATGGTTGAAAAGGTAAACCCTAGACTAATAATACGATAACTCCAATGATCCAATTGATGAGTCAATTGATACCTGTGATAGTTTCGAAATGAAGGAAAAGAAGTCTTTTGTAAAACACTTCTTTTTTCATTCAAGTAGTGGGTCTCGTCAAATGAAAATGACTCCGTTAATAAATGATTGCTTTTACGAACAAGACCTATGTTTTTTCGAAATGTAATGACTAAAAAGGCTACTGATAATAACGATCCACATAAAAGAGCTGCATAGCTCAATAACATCATACTTACGTGCATCATTAACCACTGGGATTGTAGAGCAGGCACCAATACTGTAGATTGATGTATTTCGGTTGAAAGACCCGAAGTGGCAAAACCTTGGGTAAAAATAGCGATTGGCGTGGTTATTGCGCTTAAATCACTTTTATGGTTCCACATTTTAGGAACCATATGAATAATGGAGAAACTCCATGAAAGGAATATTAATGATTCATATAAATCACTTAAAGGAAAATGTCTCGAATAAATCCAACGAGTAATTAATAATCCTGTTATACAGAAAAAAGTAGCTATCATGCCCTTTTCTGATGAATTCCATAATCCTATGATTTCATGGACTAATAAGGCCATCAAATGAATCATAATGACAATTGAAATGATCGAAAAAGAGATATGAGTTAATATATGTTCTAAAGTCGCAAATATCATAAAAAAATCATTAAAAAAAAGGTCCCTCAATTACGGCATGGAAATTTCGAATTGAATAGATTATAGAATCTAATGTACTCTTTTTAGAGGGTGCCGCCACTCGGACTCGAACCGAGATGCTCTAGCACTGCTTCCTAAGAGCAGCGTGTCTACCGATTTCACCATGGCGGCTTGATCGCTATAATAATAGCTCATATTATGTTCAATTGTCGAGATTGAAGTATTCAATATAATTCATTTTTTTTTTAGGAGACGTTAGAATCGATGAATAAAGACTTGTTCAAATGAATATTTGAACGTTTACTAATCCTTAGTATCGTGGTATGATGTCATTTTTAACAACGGGCTTTCACGTAGTAGAATATAAGTTCTACTGGAACAGTTGGAACTAGGTGGTTATATCCTGAGTTGAGATCTAGAACTAAGAATTGACCTTTTTTTTTCTATATCATTTATATTCATTATTTATCTCATTTCATGGATCAGAAATGCAAAAAGATTTCTTTTTCAATGAACAAAAAGAAAAAAGAAATAGGATTTTTTATGTATCACAATTGCATAACTAAACCCAAAGGGTTTCTATAAATATATCTATTTAGATATAGATAGTTTGTTTGGTATCAAAACGATATTCACGCTTGGGATCTTCATTGTGTACATAAATCGCGTGAGGATTTAGCAAACCGATTAGGTATTGAGCTGAACATAAAACAAATGAGTTTCATTCTCTATCGGAATTCTATTGTACTGTACATATTTTACTTAAAAAAGTGGATTTTTAAAAGTTATAAAATCGATTGCTATTTTTATTTTTATAAAGAAAATCCATTTATAAAATATATCTATTGGGGTAATCGATGCTCCAGTCCAAACATAGGATAGGTTCGGGTCCGGATTACGGAAGATTGACTTCTTCTTTGTACATAAATATCCGTCTAAACGGGATCTGGGGGGGTTTATTGATTAGGTCGAAACAAGAGTGAATATATGTAGTGATTCGGGGAGTTCCAAGGCAAAGTCTGAAAATCCATATTTTCATCAATTAGTTTCAATGATCCATTCATTTTTACTACAGATCTTATCCCTATCCCTTGCCTTGGGACAAAAATTTCAAAAATGAAAAGGGAGTTCTAACGTCGTTCATACTTGTTTTAGATCTTCCAAAAATATTAATGATGTATAACTATGGGGGATACATAGGGGGATACATAATCTAATAAACTCCTAAAGAAAATCCCATTTTTGGTTATTGTGAAAACGAAATTGATGGGAAAATAACAATCCCCCATCTCGGGAATATAAAAATATACTCTAATTAGAATAAAAAGTGAATGAAACCTTGTATTTTTTTTGTGTTTAACTATTTCTTTTTTTGAATTGTTTTCAAACAATTCAAAAAAAGAAATAATACCCGTTTTTAGAACCCAATAGACAGAAGAATTCTTATTCTACATACCACAACAGCAATTCTATCTCATATAGATGAGTTCAAAACACTAGTTTGAAGTTTTAGTTAAAGTGAATTATTCATATTATAGATCGTTCAATTCATCGAGTCATGTTGGTTGATTCATATTATTCTAGGGCTTTATTACTTGTTTGTCGCACAAAAAACTTTTGGAATGCCCAGTAAAAATAGATTTAGCTAAAGATAACGCTTTTACCGCGGCCCAATATCCCCCTCTCTTCCAAATATTTTTACGAATACGCTTTTTTGATATAGAAGTACGTTTCTTTGGAACTGCCATTTTTGGAAATAAAGAAGTTTTTTTTATAGTTAGATGTGAAAGACATATATTATTCAATATAGATCGTTCTTTCTATTCTTTATCCATAGTTATTCCATAACTGATATTTCGTTCATCACAGATAAAAATCTAGATATGTGTGCATCGCATATAATACACCAGGGAAAAAAAGAAATAGAAAAAAAAGTTCCAATTCATATTTCAGTCTCAGTATATTTATAGCTCGTCGTTTACATTTTTAAAATCGAAAAGCTTAAAAAACTCTATTTGTGTTCTTTTATATTTTGATTTTGTTTATTTATTTGATTATTGCTCCTTCCGAAAGAGAGAAGAACTGGTGAATCGGAAACAATTAATAAGAATAAAAAAAGTTTGATTTTCTTATGGAACATACATATCAATATGCATGGATCATACCTTTGGTTTCACTTCCAGTTACTATGTCAATAGGATTGGGACTTCTGCTTGTTCCGACCACAACAAAAAATCTTCGTCGTATGTGGGCTTTTCCTAGTGTTTCATTGCTAAGCATAGCTATGGTTTTTTCGGCCGATCTGTCTATTCATCAAATAGATGGTAGTTCCATCTACCAATATCTATGTTCTTGGAACATAAATAATGATTTTTCTTTAGAGTTCGGCCACTTGATTGACCCACTTACTTCTATTATGTCAATACTAATCACTACTGTTGGAATCATGGTTCTTATTTATAGTGACAATTATATGTCTCATGATCAAGGGTATTTAAGATTTTTTGCTTATATGAGTTTTTCCAATACCTCCATGTTAGGATTAGTTACTAGTTCCAATTTGATACAAATTTATATTTTTTGGGAATTGGTGGGAATGTGCTCGTATCTATTAATAGGTTTTTGGTTCACACGACCAATTGCAGCAAATGCTTGTCAAAAAGCCTTTGTAACTAATCGTGTAGGGGATTTTGGTTTATTATTAGGAATCTTAGGTTTTTATTGGATAACAGGTACTTTCGAATTTCGGGATTTGTTCGAAATCTTCAATAACTTGATCCATAATAATGGGGTCAATTCTTTATTTGCTACTCTGTGTGCCTTACTATTATTCGTCGGTGCAGTTGCTAAATCCGCACAATTTCCCCTTCA